CAAATTAAATTTCTAATTATTTGAATTCAACAACTAAGCTATAAAATTCCACTCTACAAGTTTTGTTTAAATTATATAATTAATTAAAAAGTTTATAACCACTACAAATTAAATTTCTAATTATTTGAATTCAACAGCTAAGCTATAAAATTATTTTATTAATTTTTATTTTATTATTTTTAATAAAAATATTTTCATTAATTTTATTATTTTTAATTTTATTATCTTATCAATTTTTTTATCATTATCATTTTCAGATTTATTAATAATTTGATTTATCATAGAATTAAATAATTTTATATTTTTATCTTTCTTAATTTTTAATAATTTAAAATTAAAAATAATTTTTTTTTATTTTTTAATTCAAATAATCTCTTCTTCATTCCTACTTATTTCTTTTTCAATCAATTATTTCTTTAATTTTTTTATAATTAATATTATTTTTTTATTATCCATTATATTAAAACTTAGTATTCCCCCCTTTCACCTCTGAATATTAATTATTATTAATCATTTAAATTGAATTTCAATCATCTTAATCCTAACAATTCAAAAAATTATCCCATTTTATCTAATTTCATTTTTTAATCCTAACTTTCTTATTTATTCTATAATTTTTTTATCTCTAATTATTCCCCCCTTCATATTAATTAATATTTTAAATTATAAAAAGATCTTATTATATTCATCCATTAATCAATCCAGATGATTTATCTTCTTAATTATAATCAAAATATTTATATGAATATTATATTTCATTATATATAGATTAATCATTATATTATTAATTATTAATTTAAATTTTTATAATTACGTATTTAATTATAAATTAACTTATAATTTTAATTTTATATTAATAAATATTTTTATATTTATTAATTTATCTAGATTACCTCCTTTTTCCTTTCTTATTTTTAAATGATTTAATATTTATTTATTCTTAAATTTTTTAAAATTTAACTTTTTTTTATTTATATTTATAATTAATTCATTAATTCTGATATTTATTTACTTAAATATAATTAATCTATCCTTCTTTTATTGAAATTATACTAATAAATTTCATAATTTTAATAATCAAAAAATCTATAATTTTATTTTTACTTATCTAACCTTATTTATTTATTTTATAATTTTATTTTAAGATTTTAAGTTAATTAAACTATTAACTTTCAAAGTTAAAAATTATATTACTTTATTAAATAAAATCTTAATTATATTTATATAACATCATTAAATTTGCATTTTAATATTTTAACTTAAACTATAAAATTTTTTTAATATTAGAAAATAATTTTCTTAAATAAATTTACAATTTATCACTTAAATCAGTCATAATATTATATGAATAAATGACTTTATTCTACAAATCATAAAGATATTGGTATTCTATACTTTTTATTTGCTATTTGATCAGGTATAATTGGATCATCTATAAGTATGATTATTCGATTAGAACTTGGAACTTGTAACTCTTTTTTATTTAATGATCAAATTTTTAATTCTATCATTACTAGTCATGCCTTTATCATAATTTTCTTTATAGTTATACCTTTCATAATTGGAGGATTTGGTAACTATTTAGTACCTTTAATATTAGGAACTCCAGACATAGCCTATCCTCGAATAAATAATATAAGATTTTGACTTCTACCTCCTTCATTAACCTTATTAACATTAAGAAGATTTGCCTATAGAGGAGTAGGAACAGGTTGAACAATCTACCCTCCTTTATCATCTAATATTTATCATAGAGGATACTCCATTGATTTATCTATTTTTTCTCTTCATATTGCCGGTTTATCCTCAATTATAGGTGCCATTAATTTTATTTCAACAATTATTAATATACATCATAATAATCAATCAATTGACAAAATTCCTCTATTAGTTTGATCAATTTTAATTACTGCAATTCTTCTTTTATTATCTCTTCCAGTTCTTGCTGGTGCAATTACTATACTTTTAACTGATCGAAATATTAATACCTCTTTCTTTGACCCTGCAGGCGGAGGAGATCCAATTCTTTATCAACACTTATTCTGATTTTTTGGTCATCCCGAAGTTTATATTTTAATTATTCCTGGATTTGGTTTAATTTCTCATATTATTATAAATGAAAGAGGAAAAAAAGAAACATTTGGTTCCTTAGGTATAATTTATGCTATACTAGCCATTGGATTCCTAGGATTTGTAGTTTGAGCCCATCATATATTTACTATTGGTATAGATATTGATACCCGAGCTTACTTCACTTCAGCCACAATAATTATTGCTATTCCAACAGGAATTAAAGTTTTCAGTTGAATTTCAACCCTTCATGGTATAAAAATTTCTAATAATCCTACTCTTTCATGATCAATAGGATTTATCTTTTTATTTACTATAGGAGGTTTAACAGGAATCATACTATCTAATTCCTCAATTGATATCATTCTTCATGACACATATTATGTTGTTGGACATTTTCATTATGTATTATCCATAGGAGCCGTTTTCGCTATTATTGCAAGATTTATTCACTGATTTCCTCTAATATCAGGATTTTCTCTTAACAACTATTTACTAAATATCCAATTTTTAACTATATTTTTTAGAGTAAATTTAACTTTCTTCCCACAACACATATTAGGATTGAGAGGAATACCACGTCGATATTCAGATTATCCCGATACTTTTCTCTCATGAAATATTATTTCATCAATTGGATCTTTAACTTCTATCTTAAGTTTAATTATTTTAATATTTATTATTTGAGAAGCATTTGCATCTAAACGTTTTATTATCTCCATATTCTTTCTTAATTCATCATTAGAATGAAAAATATTATATCCTCCTATAAATCATAGATTTAATGAACTTCCTTCAATCTTTTAATATGGCAGATTAGTGCAATAGACCTAAAATCTATATATAAGAAAATTATCTTTATTAAAAATAAATTCTTGAATATTAAACTTACAAAATTCTAACTCACCCATTTTTGATATAATAATTTTCTTCCATGATTTTACTATAATAATTATAATTCTTATTATTATAATAATTTTTTACATTATATGTTCATTTTACTTTAATAAATTTATTAATCGAAATTTACTTCAAGGACATTTAATTGAATTAATTTGAACAATTATCCCCATATTTATTTTAATTTTTATTGCTATTCCTTCTATTAAAATTTTATATTTAACAGATGAAATCAATTCAACAAATTTATCCATTAAATCAATTGGACACCAATGATATTGATCCTACGAATATACAAACTTTTTTAATATTGAATTTAATTCTTATATAATTCCATCTAATGAACTTAATTTAAATGAATTCCGTCTTTTAGATGTTGATAATCGTTGTATTATTCCTTTCAATTATCCAATTCGAATTATCTCAACCTCCTTAGATGTAATTCATGCCTGAACAATCCCATCCTTAGGAATTAAAATAGATTCAACACCAGGCCGATTAAATCAATCCATACTATTTATAAATCGACCTGGAATTTATTTCGGTCAATGTTCTGAAATTTGTGGAATTAATCATAGATTTATACCAATTGTTATTGAATCTACTAACATAAATATTTTTATAAATTGAATTAAAAATTTTAATTAAATAAAATCATTAAATGACTGATTTATAAGTATTGATTTTTTAAATCAATTTATAATAGATTTAATCTATTTTTAATGAAAAGAATTAGTTAAATTAACATTAAATTGTCAATTTAAAAATATTATTTCTATAATATTCTTTTATTCCTCAAATGATACCTATACTTTGAATAATATACTTCTTTTTTTTCTTATTAATTCTTTTTTTTTATATAAATTTATTTTTTTATATTCATAATCCATTTATTTTTTTTAATAAACATATATTACTTAATGATTTAAAATGAAACTGAAAATGATAATAAATATTTTTAATATTTTTGATCCTTCAACAAATTTATTTTTCTCATTGAATTGAATAAGATCCCTAATTATCTTTATTTTTTATCCCTATCAATTTTGATTGATCCCATCCCGTATAAATATATTTTTTTTTTCTATTATAAATTATTTATATTATGAATTTAAAGTTTTATTAAAATATTATCTTTCAAATTTATTTATTTTTTTAAGATTATTTTTTTTTATTTTAATTAACAATTTTATAGGTTTATTTCCTTATATTTTCACTGCATCTAGCCATATGAGATTTTGTTTATCCTTATCATTAACCCTGTGACTTAGAATTATATTATTTGGTTGAATTCAATTTACCAACCATATATTTACTCATTTAACCCCTTCCAACACTCCATCAATTCTTATACCTTTTATAGTCTTAATTGAATTTATTAGTTTAATTATTCGTCCAATTACCTTATCTATTCGATTAACAGCAAATATAATTGCAGGACACCTTTTATTATCCCTTCTTGGATCCTCTGGTCAATCTATCTCTCAAATTTTAATTTTTTTATTCTTCATCTTTACTCAAATTCTATTATTTATTTTAGAAATTTCTGTTTCTATAATTCAAGCTTACGTTTTTTCTATTCTGTCTTTACTTTATAGAAGAGAAATTTATGAATAAATTTTTTCATCCTTTTCATTTAGTTACAATTAGGCCTTGACCTATTTTAACATCCTTAAGTATTATAAATAACTTAATTATAACTATTAATTGATTTAATAAGTTAAACTACTATTATATTTTAACTATCCCTTGTACCCTTCTATGTATTTATCAATGATGACGAGATGTAGTACGAGAATCAACTTATCAAGGATTTCACTCAATTTCTGTTTATAATGGTTTACGATTAGGAATAATTTTATTCATTATTTCTGAAATTTTATTTTTCTTTTCTTTTTTTTGATCTTACTTTCATTCTTCCTTATCCCCCTCAATTGAAATTGGTCAAATTTGACCCCCATTAAATATTATGCCTTTTAACCCATATGATATCCCTTTAATGAATACAATTATTTTAATTTCTTCCGGATTAACAGTAACATGATCCCACCATTCTATAATTAATATAAATATTTATGAAAGAAAAAAAAGACTTTTTTTTACTATTTTATTAGGTATTTACTTTTCTTCTTTACAAATATTTGAATATCTTGAATCTCCTTTCACTATTTCAGATTCAATCTATGGCTCAATTTTCTTTATTGCTACGGGATTTCATGGTCTTCATGTAATTATTGGCACTTTATTCCTCTCAATTTGTCTATATCGTATATTTAACCTTCATTTTTCTTCTCACCATCACTTTGGATTTGAAGCTGCAGCATGATACTGACATTTTGTTGACGTAGTTTGACTATTTCTTTACATTTCCATTTATTGATGAAGATATTAATTTTATAATTTATTAATTTTATCTTTATAGTATAATTTATTACAATTAACTTCCAATTAATAAATTTAACTAAAATTAATTTAGATATATATATAATTTATTAAATTTATTATTACTTTTTTTCATAATTTGTTCATTTTTATTTATCTTAAATATTATTTTTTCAATAAAAATATTTAAAAAACGTGAAAAAAATTCTTCTTTTGAATGTGGATTTGACCCAATTTCCAACCCCCGTGTCCCTTTTAGAATTCAATTTTTTTTAATTAGACTTATATTTTTAATTTTTGATATTGAAATTACTTTATTAATTCCATTAATTTATTCTTTTATAAATTTTAACTTTTTTATAATTTTATCTTTTTTATTTTTTTTACTAATCTTAATCCTAAGAATTTACTTTGAATATTTAGAAAATATATTTGAATGAAAAATTTAATACAGGACGTTAGTTAATTTATAACATTTAAATTGCATTTAAAAATTATATAAATTTATATATATATACATCTTTCTCTTACCTAATATTTAATTTCGACTTAAATTTTGATTAATTTATTAATCTAAGAGAAAAATTTTATATTAACTGAAACCAAAAAAGAGGTAAATTATTGTTAATAATTTTAATGAATATACTTAATATTCCTGTTGAAATATCCTTATGAACTTCTAATTCATTCTTAAGTGAATAACCCACTATATTTCTATTTATATAGTTTAAAAAAACATTATATTTTCATTATAAAAATAATAACTCTTTATTTATAAATTATTTAAAGATATATTTATATCATTTTTATATCTTCAATATAATACTTTCCTTAAGTTATTTAAATTAATTATACTAAATAATTTATTATAATAATGATTAAAAAAAATATATTAATTAATATATAAATTTTATATTTAAAATTTATTCTATAATTTTTAAATTCTATATATATATTTAATGTAATCTTTCTTCTTACAAATTCCATTCATAATTTGTCTTTTTTATATAATAAATTTATTATAACTAAAAAAGGCTTATTAATATTTATAAATAAATAATTTATAAATCATATTGATCTAAATATATACCTAAAATAATATAATTTTAATATATTTATTATTCTAATAATTATAATAATTATTAACCTATTTATCATCAATATTAAAGTCATTATTTTCCATTCAATTCTTAAATAAACTACCTCAAAAAAAAATAATCAATTTAAAATTCTTCCAAAAATTAATCTTAAAATTATTAATACAATCATAGAATAATTTATTAAATTTTCTTCCTTAAATTTAACAATTCTAAAAAATTTTATTTCCCCAAAAAATATATAATATATCAAACGAATTGAATATATTAAAGTTAATATTAAAGAAACCAATGATAAAATAAATATAAAATAATTTATATTTTTATAATAAATTATCTCTATAATTAAATCTTTTGAATAAAATCCTGATATGAAAGGTATTCCACATAATGAAAACAGAGATAAATTAAAACTTATTATTGTAAATGGAATATATTCATTTAACCCCCCTATTAATCGAATATCTTGATTATTTTTTATCAAATGAATTAAAATTCCAGCTCCTATGAACAATAATGATTTAAAAATTGCATGTGTTAACAAATGATATAATGATATTATAGGAAATCCAACCCTTAAAATCATTATTATTATCCCTAATTGTCTTAAAGTTGATAAAGCAATAATTTTTTTTAAATCGTATTCAAAAATTGCTATCAATCCGGATATAAATATAGTTAAAATTGATATTACTATTAAATTTTTCAATTCAATATTTATTTTATTTATAACCCTTCAAAATCGAATTAATAGATAAACTCCTGCTGTAACTAAAGTAGAAGAATGAACTAAAGCTGAAACTGGGGTTGGAGCTGCTATTGCTCTTGGCAACCATGAAGAAAAAGGAATTTGAGCCCTTTTTGTTATACCTGCAATTAAAATCAAAATAACTAAAAATTTTATATCTTTAATCATGAATAAATTTCATCTACCATAAATAAATATAATCGCAATAATTATTAAAATTATAACATCCCCAACCCGATTTATTAAAACAGTTAATATTCCAGAATTATAAGATTGACTATTTTGATAATAAATCACTAAACAATAAGAAACTAATCCTAATCCATCCCATCCAATTAAAATTCTAACCATATTTGGCCTTAAAATTATTAAAATTATTGATATTACAAAAAACAAAACTAAATAATTATATCGATAAAAATTTTTTTCTATTTCTATATAAATTAATCTATATATTAACACTATAGAAGAAATTATTAAAACCACTCTAACAAAAATTATTCTAATTCAATCAATTAATATTAAAATCTCAATATTTATTCCATTAAATGTTATAACTATTCATTCTATTACCAGCCCTTTATCATAAAAATATAAATATAGACTAATTAAAATTAAAATTACCCACAATAAATTTATAAAATAAATATACATTAATATTATTATTTAAGATATAATATGATATATAAATTTAATCCCACAAATTAATATTTTTAACTTTAAATTACTTAAATAAAATATAATTATATTAACTAATATTATTATTAACGGAAATATATGTATAATTAAAATTAATATTTCCTTAAAATTTCCCCTATTATAATGATTTAAATTTAAGATTTCCCCATGTTGTACATAAGAAAATAAATATAATGAATAAGCCCTTCTAAAAAATCTAATTACAATTAAATATATTATTAAAATACTTCTTCATCTAATTAATACTCCTAAAATATAAATCTCCCCAATAAATCCAAAAGATAATGGGAAAGAAAAATTTGATGAACATAATATAAATCACCATAATGTAAATGAAGATATTAAATTAATTAATCCCTTATTTATTATTAATAAACGTCTAGAAGTTCGATAATAAAATAAATTTACTATATAAAATAAACCTGATGAACATAATCCATGTGAAATTATAATAATATAAGATCTGATAAATCCCAACTTATATATTCTTATTAATCCACATAATATTAAATTTATATGAACAACTGAAGAATATGCTACTATACTTTTTATATCAATTTGAACTAAACAAATAAATCTTACTAATAACCTCCCAATAATTCCAATTCTAATAATTAAATTATTAAATTTTAACCTTCTTTTTAAAAAAAATATTAAAAATCGTAATAACCCATAACTCCCCAACTTTAATAGAATTGCAGCTAAAATTATTGAACCATACACTGGAGCTTCCACATGAGCCTTTGGTAATCAAATATGAAAAAAAAAAATTGGTATCTTAATGTAAAATATACCTATAATAGTTAAAAATCTCCATAATCTTAATTCTTTTATTTTTATTGTTAAAATAATATAAAATCTTAACCTCCCTAATTTAATATATAAATTTATTATATAAATTAAAAAAGGTAAAGAAATAAATAACATATATATTAACATATAGTATGCAGCTCTTATTCGTTCCAAATTATATCCTCAATAAATAATTAATATAAATGTTGGAATTATACTTATCTCAAAAAATAAATAAAATAATATAATATTTCTTATTAAAAAAAATATTATTAAAATAATTATTATTATTAAAAATATTATTTTTTTTAAAGTTTCTTCAATACTCATTAATCCTATAAATATTAACCCTATAACTCAAAAATTTAAAATAATTAATAAATAAGAATAATAATCTATTCTCATAAATATCCTCAAATTTATATTTAAATTATTTTTAAACCTATAATTAAATAATATTATAATTCTTAAAATAAAACATATATTATAATAAAATATCACTAATTTATTTCATTTTATTATAATAAATAATATAAAAATTATAAAAACATATTTTATCATATTATATAAACTTAAATAAATTTATTGAAAAATAATATTCATTCCCATAATAACGAATAATTATGATTAAAATTATTAATCCCATCACTCTTTCACATACCCTAAAAACTAAATAATAAATTATATAAAATTCTACATTTATAAATCTTAATGTTAAAAATATAATTAAAGAAATTCTTAAAATTAATAATTCTATTACTATTAATAATATTAATATATATTTAAATATTATTCCCATTAATAAAAAACATAGTATACATATATAAATTAATATAACTACATCATAAATAATTAGCTTTATAGTTTAAAAAAAACTATAATTTTGTAAATTATTAATATAAATCTAATTTATTATTAAAGCTTCAATAAAATAATTTTTAATCATTCTTTTAATCTCCAAAATTAATGTTCTATAAACTACTTATTGGTACTTATATGGTAAAATTTATTCAAATTAATTTATTTTTTATATGATCTATCATATTTTTAATTATTTCTTTATCTTATTATAAATTCATTCATCCAATTAACTTAATAATTTTTATAATTATTTTTAATTTATTAATTTATTTTAATCTATCAATTTGAAAATTAAATTTTATTTACTCAATTATACTATTTTTAATTATAATTAGGGGTTTATTAATAATTTTTATGTACTTCTCTAGATTAATTTCTAACGAACAAATAAAAACTATTTTCAATTTAAAATTCATTTCATTAATTTTAATTAACCAATTAATAATGTTTTTATTTTTATTTAATAAAAATTTATTTTTTTTTATTCAATTTTATCAATCAAATTTTGATTCTAATAATATTATTAATCTAAATTTAAATAAATTTATTAATATTATTCTTATTTATTCATATCCATTTAATAACTTTACTTTAATAAATATATTTTTTATTTTAATTGCATTTTTAACAATTATTAAAATTAATTCTTCTTCCTATTCTTTTTCCTTACGTAAAATTAATTAATAATTTTAATCATTATGATAAAAAATATTAAAAATTCCTTAAATCTCCCCTCTCCTATTAATATTTCTTACTGATGAAATTTTGGATCCCTTCTTGGAATCTTTTTAGGTATTCAAATTATTAGGGGATTTTTTCTTTCTATTCATTATTGTCCTAACACTTTATTAGCTTTCTCAAGCATAATTCATATCATCCAAAATATTAAATTAGGATGATTAATACATAATATTCATATAAATGGAGCTTCTTTATTTTTTATTTTTATTTATCTTCATATAAGACGAGGCCTATACTATCATTCTTTTAAATTAAGAAATACATGAAATATTGGTATTACAATTTTTATTATCTCTATAGCTACAGCCTTCCTAGGATATGTTTTACCCTGAGGTCAAATATCATTCTGAGGGGCAACTGTTATTACAAATTTAATTTCTACAATTCCTTACATTGGTATAAATATTGTTCAATGAATCTGAGGGGGATACTCTATTAATAATGCTACATTAAATCGATTTTTTTCTTTTCATTTTATTCTTCCTTTTCTAATTTTAATAATAGTTTTAATACATATTTTTTTCCTTCATTCTATAGGATCCATAAACCCTATAGGTTTAAATAGAAATTTAAATAAAATTCCTTTTAACTTTTATTTCTCCATTAAAGATCTTTACGGATTTAATTTTATTTTATTAATTTTTATTATTTTAATTCTTCAATATCCATATATCTTAAGCGATCCAGATAATTTTATACCATCTAATCCATTAATTACCCCTATCCATATTCAACCTGAGTGATACTTTTTATTTGCATATGCTATCCTTCGTTCAATCCCAAATAAATTAGGAGGTGTTATTGCTTTAGCTTCCTCTATTATAATTTTTTATACCCTATCCTTATTTAAATTCATAAAAATAAATTCATCGAAATTCTACTTTTTTAATCAATTATTATTTTGATTTTTTTTAAATTTATTTATTATTCTTACATGATTAGGATCTCAACCAATTGAACCCCCATATATAATTATAAGACAAATTTCATCACTTAGTTATTTTTTATTCTTTATTCTTTATTTATTTATATTTAATTTTTGAGATTCAATTATTTTTATTAAATAATAAAAATGTATAATTTAAAATTTAACTTCAACAATTAAGTTTATCATCTTACAATTAAGTTTATGTTTTGAAAACATAATAAAGAAATTTAAAATTTTCTATAAACTTATATACACATACACAAAAATTAATCTTAAAATATATTATAAATAATAAATAATTTAAAATTAATGGTAAAATAATTTTCCAACATAAATATATTAACTCATCATATCGTATTCGAGGTAAAATCCCTCGTATATAAATAATTATTAAAACTATTACATTAATTATAATAAAATTACCAATTTCATTATTTAAACCTATATATATATAATTTAATAAATAAGATATAAAAATAATTATCCCATATTCTCTTATAAAAATTAAAGCAAAACTACCCCTAAAATATTCAACATTAAACCCTGAAACTAACTCTGATTCACCTTCAATAAAATCTATTGGTCTTCGATTTAACTCCGCTAAAATTCTAATAAAAAAAATTATTACTAAAGGAATTATTATTCATATAAATCATATAAAATACTGCCACTTAATAAAATCAATTAATGAATATCTCTCTCTCAAAATCAATTGAACTAATATAATAATAATAAATCTAACTTCATAAGATAAAACTTGAGCAATTAATCGAATTGATCCAATTATTGAATATAAAGAATTAGAAGATCACCCCATTATCATAATTATATACCTATTTAATCTCAAAAATATAACTATAATTAAAATTGAATAATTTAAAAAATAAATATTAGTATTATATACATAAGTTATTCACAATATTATTAAAATTAAAATTCTTAAAATTGGTATTAAAAAAAATAATTTTTTTCTAATTTTTATAATTAAAAATACTTCTTTTCTAAATAATTTAATAGCATCTCTAAAAGGCTGAAAAATACCTAATACACCTACTTTATTTGGCCCCTTTCGATCCTGAATGTATCCCAATAATTTTCGCTCTAATAAAGTTAAAAAAGCTACCCCTATTATTACAAAAATAATAACAATTAATATCCTTAATAAATTTATGTATATATAATGTATATAAATTATTACTTATATATTTACCTAACATTAAAATATTTTTTTAAATTCTAAATTTAATACACTAATCTGCCAAAGTAATAATAATTAATTTTATTCATTAAATAATTTAATTTTAACATATATAAAGTCCTTTCGTACAATTATATATTCTTATTTTTATAGATAGAAACCGATCTGGCTCACACCGATCTGAACTCAAATCATGTAAGATTTTAAAAGTCGAACAGACTTAAAATTTTTAATTCTCCTTAAAAAATTTATCTTAATTCAACATCGAGGTCATAATCATTAATTTTATATATGATCTACAAAATAATATTATGCTGTTATCCCTAAGGTAATTAATTTTTTATTAAAATCATTTATTATTTTATTTCATTAATTTATGTTTATTTTTAATTAAAGTTTATTAAATTTATTTATCCTCCCAATAAAATATTAATTTTTATAAATTATTTATAAAAATTAATATAAAATTCTATAGGGTCTTCTCGTCCCATAAATTCATTCAAATATTTTTATTTAATAAAAAAATTCATTATTTAAATTTAAAAAAGTCTTAATTTCATTAATTCATTCATTCCAGTCCTTAATTAAAAAACAATTGATTATGCTACCTTAGCACAGTCAATTTACTGCGGCTATTTAATTATTCATTGAGCAGAAATAATCTTAAATCATAATTTTTCAAAAAAACATGTTTTTGTTAAACAGGTGAACTAATTATTTTGCCTAATTCTTAAAATTTATATTTATTTTTTATTCATTTTATATAAACTTAATTACTAATTTAATCATTATAATTTTTTTATTATAATTTTTATAAATTTATTTTTTCTTATTTAAAATTTGGTTATTAAAATTTAATGAATTATTTTTTATAAATTATAAAATTTTTTTTCTAATTAATTAAATTATATAATTATTATTAAAAATACAAAATTAAAATTTACCTAATTTTTAATTTAAATTATAGATTAACCCATAATTTATTAATTTAATATTTTTATCAATAATTAATTTTACTAACAAAATTTTATTAAAATTAAATTCAATTTATCTAAAAATAAATTAGATATATTTTAAACTTAATTTAATTTTCTCTTCTTATAATTTATTTAAAATAAATTTTACATTTTAACTTTATTAATTTTATAAGCTCTTTAAAAATCGAAATTATTAAAATTTTAACTATAAATTTAATTAACCCTGATACAAAAGGTACTATAATTTAAATATTCTTTTTTATTCTTTTTTATTTTCATTTACATTACTATTTTAAATAAACAAATTTAATCCATTAAAATGCTAAACTTTATTATTTATTATAATTTTATTTATTTTAATATTAATTAATCTAACTATTTATTATATACTAATTTATAAATTAAAATTTTATTTTATAATGATAAATACTCAATTTATTGTAAATAAATTATTTTAACTAAACTAAAATTTTATTTATTATCTTATCTAGATACACTTTCCAGTAAATCTACTTTGTTACGACTTTTTTCAAATTAATTGAAAATGACGGGCAATTTGTAGTAACTTAAAATTTTTATTCAACTTATCAATTTTAATAAATTTACTTTTAAATTCATTTTACTTATTTAATTTTAATACATTAATCTATTATTTTATTAAAACTGTAACTCATTTTTTTCTTATTAATTCTACATTTTGATTTGAATTATAATTTTATTAAATTTATCTAATTATTCTTTTTTAAAAATAATTTAAACAACAATATATAAAATTTTAAATTAAGTCATTCCACTCGTGGATTATCAATTATTAAACAAATTCCTCTAAATATTTTAAATTCCCCCAAATTTTTTTATTTTAATGTTTATACATTTAATTTATTAAATAAATTACACTTATTATTTATAATAGGGTATCTAATCCTAATTTTTTTTTTAATTTTTTAATTAATTTTTTATTATTTTATTCTATAAATTTATATTTCACTAAAAAATTTTTATACCACTAATTTTTATATTCAATTCACTAATTAATAATTTAATTATAATTACTTCATATTATTAGTTTAACCGCAATTGCTGGCACTAATTTAATTAATATTATTAAAATTTCTATTTATTAATCTTTAATATTTTTCAATCATTTTAATTTATAATTTTATTATTTTATTTAAATTAAAAAATTTATTTAAGTTATTAATTTCTTAAAAATAATTTTTTTATAAAAATTAAATAAATATCTTTATTTTCCCTCGTTCTAAAATTAAGTAAGCTATATTTAAGCTATTAGGTTCATACCCTAAATAAAGATTAAATTAAATCTCTTAATTATATTGAATTTCTAATGCGTTAATAATCCAATTAACCCGTTATTAATTTAATAGATTAATTATATTCATTTTATAATTTATACCGACGTTACTGATTATATTAATTATACTAATTATATTATTAATTACAATAATTATATTTATTATATTAATTGTATAAACAATTATATTAATTATATTAATTATATTAATTATATTAATTACATTAATTATATCAATCAAATTTTTGATCATAAGATTGAGACCATTAGTTATACTGATTATATAAACCTTATCAATAATATTTAATATATTTACATAATTTCTATTAATAAATTTTATTTCTTTCTTATATTTATATAATTTCTGTAATAATAAATTTTATCTTTTTTTTAATAATTTATATTTTAATGAATTTTATTTCCTTCCTTGACAGTTTTTACTAATAAATTTTATCTCTTTCTATTCTCTATGAAATGTCTGATTAAAGATTTATTTTGATAGAATAAAACATGTATAATAAATTATACTTTCATAATATATATAATAGAATTTTTTCTATTTCATAAAATTTCAAAAATTTTTATGCATATTACATTAATATATAATTAAAAAATATTTTTTGTTTAAATTATATAATTAATTAAAAAGTTTATAACCACTA